CAAATAAACTTGTAATACCGACTCCATTTGTAATTCCATCAATTACTCGTCTATCAAAAAACTGAGTTAATCCAACCAGTCCTCTTAGACCAGTATTTAAGGTTATTGCATAAAAACTATCTATGTAACCACGATTATACGACCAATTATATATAAGATTGACTATTTTGTCCCAAAGACCTCTTTTAGGACCCATTTTAACAAATGAATTAATTAAATCCAAATTCTGTAAAAAAGAAAAAACAGGCCTATATAAAAAGAACGCAAAAAAGATTCCTACGTAAGCTATACTGACTGACAAAATTGCATTTGTAAGAAATTCATACCAATCCACCGAATTGCTCGAATTTGGATGTAAAAGGTTTATATATGGAGTTAACAATTTTGATAATATATCCAATTCCATTCCTCTATAATCAAAAGGAGTTCCGATAAAACCAACACACAAAGTAACGAATCCTAATATAAGAAGGGGAAAAAGCATAGTATTTTCTGATTCATAAGGATATGGAGAATTTTCTTTATTTCTAAAATGAGTAAATGTAATAAGGGGTTGCGTTCCTTTTTTTACATTCCTATCAATTGAATATGCTTTCTTCGAAAAAAAAGTAACTCCTTGATTCTTTTTCGCTGTTGATAAAAAAAACTTTTTATTTATTACTTTCTGTCCTTCTTTACCCCAGATGGATATTGAATAAAACGAGCTGTTTTTTTTACCGCTGAAATATTGAGAATAGACGTTTAAATGCCCTTCAAAAGTAAGTAAATACATCCGAAACATATAAAATGCAGTTAATCCTGCTGTGAAATAAGCTATTATCGCGAAAATAGGTGAATATAACCAACTATCGCTAAGGATTTCATCCTTTGACCAAAAGCAAGCAAGAGGTGGAATACCACAAAGAGAAAGTGTACCTATCAAAAAAGCTGTTTTTGTAATTGGCATATATTTTGTTAAACCGCCCATAAGAGCCATATTCTGACTTTGATTTGGAGAATATCCAACAATACTTTCCATAGAATGAATAATGGACCCGGAGCCTAAAAATAATAATGCTTTCGAATAGGCATGGGTGATCAAATGAAATAAAGCAGCTCGATATGATCCCATACCTAAAGCTAACATAATATAACCCAACTGTGACATTGTAGAATAAGCTAAACTTCTCTTAATGTCTCTTTGGGCAAGAGCCAAAGTGGCTCCTAACAGTACTGTTATTATACCTATCAAAGAAATTAGATTCATTATGTAAGGTATAACTGTGAAAAGAGGGTAAAGTCGAGCTACAAGAAAAATTCCCGCTGCTACCATAGTAGCAGCGTGTATAAGAGCTGAAATAGGGGTAGGCCCCTCCATGGCATCAGGTAACCATACATGAAGGGGGAATTGTGCAGATTTAGCAACTGCACCAAGGAATAATAGGGCGGCACACAGAGTAAGAAATAACGAATTTAAACCATTATTCTGAATCAAGTTAGTGACTATTTTAAACGAATCTCGAAATTCGAAACTACCCGTTATCCAATAAAGACCTAAGATTCCTAATAATAAACCAAAATCCCCTACACGATTAGTTACAAACGCTTTTTGACAAGCATTAGCTGCAATTGGTCGTGTGAACCAAAAACCTATTAATAGATACGAGCACATTCCAACTAACTCCCAAAAAATATAAATTTGTATTAAATTTGAACTAGTAACTAATCCCAACATGGAAGTATTGGAAAAACTCATATAAGCAAAAAATCTCAAATATCCTTCATCATGAGACATATAATTATCACTATAAATAAGAACCATAATTCCAACAGTAGTGATTAAGATTAACATAATAGAAGTAAGTGGATCGATCAAGTCGCCAAACTCTAAAGAAAAATCATTATTTATGGTCCAAGACCATAAATATTGATAGATGGAGCTACCATTCATTTGTTGAATAGACAGATCGATTGAAAAAAGCATAACTATACTTAGTAATAAAACACTAGGAAAAGCCCAAAGACGGCGGAGATTTTTTGTTGTCGTTGGAACAAGGAGAAGCCCCACCCCTATTGCTATAGGAACTGGAAGTGGAACGAAAGGTATGATCCATGCATATTGATATGTATGTTCCATAAGAAAATAAAACTTTTTTTTTTGTTTCCAATTCACCAGCTCTTATATCTTTCGGAAGGAGCAATAAAATAAAAAAGAACTAAAATATAATTTTGAATTTTTAAATCTTTCTAATTCTTTCCCCCCCAAAAAAACTCAGAAGTTACAATCGGTCAAAAGAGCAAGTCATTTTTGAAAAGGTACCACTTAGTGATTAACGAGGATATTTATGAAGATACAGAATCAGAATATGCAATTTCAATTTCTTTATTATTATAAGAATCCATATTCATTGATCAAGGAAAAAAAATGAAGTAATTTAATTATAGTAAAAAAGTACTTTATTCTGGTATATAAGATCCCTTTATTGAGCATAGGATCTAGCAAAAGCTTGACCCCAAAAAAGACCTTGCGATTTTAGTTAGTATATTCGGAAGACTTTACTAATACTTCTCGAGTGACTTCCATTCCATCAAAACAACGGATACTTCTAGGAAACTTTACGATATCCGGCCCTTTGATACCCACGACTTTGAAAAAAGGACTTAGTGAAATGACTTTAGTGTTTATTATATTAACAGATTAAATATTAGTCTCATTCCTATTTTGAAATTTTCATTTAATTAAGGGGTACTGCACTCTATTGATGAATAGATAGAAAAAAGGTTACAGTATTTTTCTCTTAAATTAAGGTAAGCGTTTTCCAATTTTTCCCTTCTTTTTTTATAAAAAAAAAGAATACGATGAGCCGTAGCCCCCTTTTTTATGACAGCGGTGATACAGATATAAATTCAAACGAAGATTAGTATAGAAAAAATCTTCTTTATTGGGATATTGTATGTAAGAAAAATGGGAATCAAAGTATTCCAAAAATAATAAAAAAAGAGGATATCCAACTTTTCTCCAGAAATACTCTATGGGACTCACACGTCTCCATATTGTATATTATCAAGAAAGTATGATCTAGGGATAAATATATATAGCTAAAGAAATAAATGACGCATTTTGAACAATACATGTCTTTCACATCCAACTATAACAATGAGTAACCTCTTTATTTTTAAATGGCCGTTCCAAAGAAACGTACTTCTATAACAAAAAAGCGTATTCGTAAAAACATTTGGAAAAGAAAAGGATATTTAGCTGCGCTAAAAGCTTTTTCCTTAGCAAAATCTCTTTCGACTGGGAATTCAAAAAGTTTTTTTGTGCAACAAACAAATAAACAAGTCTTGGAATAATCTAAATCCATATGCCTCGATGAATTTGCTAATTAAATTGATAAGATGAACGATTCATTCCCATTAACTCATATATTTTTTTTACTGATCAATATGAGGCAGCACTATCGATTGTAGTATTTAGAATAGGAAGCCTTTACGTTTCCTGAATACAAAAAAAAAGTACTATGTTTTTTTGTTTGAACAAAAAAACATAGTACTTAAGCACAAGATAGAAGGTTTCGCTTTTATTTTTAGGATTTTCTTATTAATGACTATGCATACAATGGATTCTTTCATTTTGTTCGGACCCATGAATAAAAAAAGAATGAATAAAGAAAGGGGCTTTTTTACTTCTATACCTAAATTGGGGGCAAAACTCTCTAGTCTAGTTCCAACTAATCCGTTTTGGTAGAACTGAAACTCTCGAGAAAGTCCATCGTTAAAATGAAAACCCTCCTATAAGAGATTTTTGAACGTTCAAATAGAAATTTGAGTGAGCCTTTATTTGTTATTTTCTTTTTTCCTAAAAAATATTACATTGAATTGACTCCTTATAATCTCGACGTTTGAGTGCAGATGGGCTATTATGCTTTCGAGCAAGCCGCTATGGTGGAATCGGTAGACACGCTGCTCTTAGGAAGCAGTGCTAGAGCATCTCGGTTCGAGTCCGAGTGGCGGCATCTTCTAAAAGAGATACAATAAATCCTATAATGAAAATGAAATGAATTACTCATTTACGTTCTAGTGTTAAAGGACTCCCTTTTTATTTTAGGATTTTTTATGATATTTTCGACTTTAGAACATATATTAACTCACATCTCTTTTTCAATCGTTTCAATTGTAATTACGATTTATTTGATGACCTTATTAGTCCACGAAACCATAGGACTACATGATTCATCAGAAAAGGGCATGATAGCTACATTTTTCTGTATAACAGGATTATTAGTTACTCGTTGGATTTATTCGGAACATTTCCCCTTAAGTGATTTATATGAATCATTAATATTCCTTTCATGGGGTTTTTCCATTATTCATATGGTTCCTAAAATATGGAATCATAAAAATGATTTAAGCGCAATAACCGCACCAAGTACTATTTTTACCCAAGGATTTGCTACTTCAGGTCTTTTGACTGAAATGCATCAATCCACAATATTAGTACCCGCCCTTCAATCTCAGTGGTTAATGATGCACGTAAGTATGATGATATTGAGCTATGCAGTTCTTTTATGTGGATCATTATTATCAGTATCTCTTCTAGTCATTACATTTCGAAAAAGCCTAGGAGTCTTTGGTAAAAACAATCATTCATTAATTGGGCTGTTTTCCTTTGATTTTGATGAGATTCAATATGTAAATGAAAGAAGCAATGCTTTACTAAACAATTCTTTACTTTTATTTAGAAATTATCACAGGTATCAATTGATTCAGCAATTGGATCGTTGGAGTTATCGTGTCATTAGTCTAGGATTTATCTTTTTAACGATTGGTATTCTTTCAGGAGCAGTGTGGGCTAATGAGGCATGGGGGTCATATTGGAATTGGGACCCCAAGGAAACTTGGGCATTTATTACTTGGACTATATTTGCTATTTATTTACATATTAGAACCAACCAAAATTTTCAAGGCACAAATTCCGCAATTGTAGCTTCTATGGGATTTCTTATAATTTGGGTATGCTATTTTGGGGTCAATCTATTAGGAATAGGCCTCCATAGTTATGGTTCATTCACATTAGCATCTTAATTGAAGTGACCTAATACATAGAAATAGCATATGTAATGAAAGTTTGTGTGAGTTTTAGAGAACCGTTTCCATTACTACTTGATGGAAACGGTTCTCTAAAACTCCAAACGTATTTGATTACAATTCACTTCTTTTTTTACTTAAGATTAAGATAAGGAAAAATAAGACTTATTTTTCTTTTATTGTCCACCTAATTTTTTTCTCACAGCTTTTTCTTTTATGTCTTATTCATGCAATGCAAACTATCGAGAGAAGTAATTAGATAAAATAGCTTCTACTTTGTCAACTGACAGTGAAAGAACAAAATCTGGATAAATACCAATGCCTATTACTGGCAGAAAGATACAGATTGAAACAAAAAGTTCTCGTGGTCCAGAATCAAAAAAATAAGAATTTTGTACATTAAATTGCTTGTATCCATAAAACATCTGTCGTGACATAGATAATGAATAAATAGGAGTTAATATCATTCCAATTGCCATTATAAAAGTAATTAGTATTTTTGGCATTAAAAGATATTTGGGGCTGGTAATTATGCCAAAAAATACTACCAATTCGGCAACAAAACCACTCATTCCCGGCAATGCAAGAGAAGCCATCGAGAAACTACTGAACATTGTAAATATTTTTGGCATTGGGATAGCTATTCCTCCCATTTCGTCGAGATAAACGAGACGTATTCTATCATAACTCGTTCCTGCCAAGAAAAAAAGCGCCGCACCAATAAATCCATGAGAAATTATTTGCAAAATGGCCCCGTTGAGTCCCATATCGGTTACGGAGGCTATTCCTATAATTGTAAAACCCATATGAGATACGGAAGAGTAGGCTATTCTCTTTTTTAAATTGCGTTGCCCAGGAGAAGTTAAAGCTGCATAGATTATTTGCACTGTGCCTACAATAATCAACCAGGGAGAAAAAATGGAATGAGCATGGGGTAATAATTCCATATTGATCCGAACCAACCCATATGCTCCCATTTTTAATAAGATTCCGGCTAGAAGCATACATGTACTGTAATGTGCTTCTCCGTGGGTATCTGGTAACCATGTATGTAGAGGTATAATCGGTGATTTGACAGCATAAGCAATAAGAAAACCAAAATAGAATATTATTTCTAATCCCACAGGATATGATTGATTCGCTAATGTTTCAAAATTTAATGTTGGTTCGTTAGAAGCATATAAACCCATGCCAAGCACTCCCAGTAAGAGAAAAATAGAACCCCCTGCAGTGTACAAAATAAACTTTGTAGCTGAGTACAAACGCTTCTTCCCTCCCCACATGGATAAAAGTAGGTAAACAGGAATTAATTCTAACTCCCACATGATAAAAAAAAGTAAAAGATCTCGAGAAGAAAAAGGTCCTATTTGACCGCTGTACATTGCTAACATCAAGAAATGGAACAATCGTGAATCCCGAGTAACGGGCCGGGCCGCTAAAGTGGCTAAAGTTGTGATGAATCCCGTCAATAAAATAGGTCCTATGGAAATTCCATCGATTCCGAGTCTCCAATGAAAATCAAAAAAATTAATCCATTTAAAATCCTGTTCTAATTGAATTAATGGATCGTCCAATTGGAAATGATAACAGAAAACATAGGTTGTTAGAAGCAGTTCTACTAGGCATATAGATATTGTATACCATCGGATGACCTTATTTCCTCTATGAGGGAAAAATAAAATGGAAAAACCCGCGAATATCGGCAAAACAACAATTATTGTTAACCAAGGAAAAAAATTCGTAGTAAAGACAAGATAAGATACACTTTGACCAGAAAACCCCGTACTCGAGAAAATAGCCTATTTCGAGCACGGGGTTTTGTCGGTAAAGATAAAAAAATGGATTCAAGTTAAGCTTTCTGGAACGTATCAATAAGCTAGACCCATGCTGCGAGTTGTCTCATGCCATAAATAAACTCGAACACTCAAGAAATCTGTTGGACAAGCGGATTCACATCTCTTACAACCTACACAGTCTTCTGTTCTTGGAGCAGAAGCTATTTGCTTAGCTTTACATCCGTCCCAAGGTATCATTTCTAATACATCTGTGGGACAGGCTCGTACACATTGAGTGCACCCTATGCATGTATCATAAATCTTTACTGAATGTGACATTGGATCTATCCACTTTTTAAACATCATAAATTTTCGATCTAGTAAAAAACTGAATCATATATTGTAGACACCAGACGAATCAATAATTAACCAAAATTGTTTTCTAAGAAATTGACTTATATATTTGGTCATGAGAGAGAGCCAAGATACTTTGATTTATTACTCTTTAGCAAACATAGGCATATGCCTCTGTCGTATATAATATTAATTATAATTGAAAAATATTTGATTCGGTATTTGTATGATTAACACATTAATCTAATTACCATTATTTATTCAACAAATTAGATTGATTGATACGAATTGATTTTTTGTTACGATAAATTGACGAAACAATGGCTGGCCCAATAGCTGCTTCAGCGGCTGCAATAGCTATAACAAAAATGGAAAAAATGTCTCCTTTTAATTGGCGACTATCAAATAAATCAGAAAATGTTACGAAATTCATATTAACTGCATTCAGTATAAGCTCAAGACACATAAGTGCTCTAACCATATTTCGACTTGTGATCAATCCATAAATACCAATAGAAAATAAATAGGCACTCAAAACAAGTTCATGTTCAAGCAGCATTAACCAAACCCTCCTCAATCTGAATTTCTTTAATTTCAATATGAACAACAATTCAACCTTAACTAATTTGGTTGACTCGAATCTAACAAGTACAGAACTTAAGGAAGATATTGGTAATAGATTGAACTAAAAGAAAAAATTTACATTTTATACCTGAAAAATCTGACCGTGTAAGTGAAGGAAAATGGGTAGGCTAAGACAGAACCAAAGAATTCTTTTTCTTGGTATTTATTACTGACGAGCCATAGTAATTGCACCTATCAAAGAAACTAAAAGAATTATAGAAATAAGCTCAAAAGGAAGAAAAAAATCGGTTGATAAATGAATCCCAATTTGTTGACCTTTATTTATTAAATCTTGCTCCAAAATCTGGTTTGATCTTGTAGTCCAAATAACCCCGTACCATGACGTATCTGGGATAGTAGTAATTAGTGAAACAAAAATACTTGTACAAACCAGTGAAGTTACCCCATCCCCAACAGTCCAAAGACTGAAATCATTGTAATATTCTGAGTCGTTCATGAACATCACAGCGAATATGATTAAGACATTTATGGCTCCTACATAAATAAGGAGTTGTGCAGCAGCTACAAAATGGGAATTCGATGGAATATGAAATAAGGATATACAAACAAGAACCAATCCCAATGAAAAGGCAGAAAAAATTGGATTAGTAAGTAATACTACTCCTAGACCTCCTACTATAAGACCCAATCCCAAAAAAACTAAAAGAAAATCATGTATTGGTCCAGTTAAATCCATTATATGTAAAATAAGAGATAAATAAGTCGAAATGTTTCATAATCTTATTGACTAGACCAGAAAAAGAAAGTTACCCTGTTTTTATGATAAGTTACTTATTTTATTTAATCCTATACGGGTGTGGGTTGATGTAGATAGATTAATTCATTCCATTTATCTATCCGATTGCTTTATATATTCATATATTTCGAAATTATCGCGGATATATTTAATTCTTTTTTATCCAAAGTAAGCCGTGATTCTCGCGAATCGCCAATCAATAAGCGTGCTTTTTTTAGTTATTAACTGAGCAAAATAAAAGAAGCTCCGCTCCTTTAGATTAAAACGGAATATTAGTAATCGGTAATAGTTCTTGAATCAAGGAGTTTACCTGTGGCTTTTTTTATTTGAGTAGAATTCATAATGGTTCGAATCGTGTAATCCCCAATTACTGTCATTGGTAATCGACCCAAAGCAATTTGATTATAATTCAATTCGTGACGATCATAAGTAGAAAGTTCATATTCTTCAGTCATGGATAAACAGTTTGTTGGACAATACTCGACGCAGTTCCCACAAAAAATACAGATTCCAAAATCAATACTATAGTTAAGTAATCGTTTTTTTCGAATATCCGTTTCCAATTTCCAATCAACAACAGGCAGATCTATAGGGCATACACGAACACATACTTCACAAGCAATGCATTTATCAAATTCAAAGTGGATTCGACCGCGGAAACGCTCCGATGTGATCAATTTTTCATAAGGATATTGAATAGTTACAGGTAAACGATTCGTGTGAGATAAGGTAATCATGAAACTTTGACCAATATACCTTGCTGCTCTTACTGTTTGTTGACCATAATTAATGAACCCAGTTACCATAGGGAGCATATCGTGAATATCTATGAATAATTTTCAGTTTCTTTCTCTTGTTTGAGAGAAGTTCTAAATCGAGAATAGAATATCGTATGCCCTTAGAGTGAAAAGAGTTGGAAAGAAGTCGTCAATAATAGATTACCTAGAGAAATAGGTAAAAGAAACTTCCACCCAAGATTTAATAGTTGGTCCATTCTCATCCTAGGTAAAGTCCATCTTGTTGTAATAGAAATGAACAGGAACAAATAAGCTTTAGCTAATGTAATAAAAATACCAATTGTCATTCCAAAGACTCCACCCACTTCATTAATTTCGAAATGAGGAAGAAATATGTACGGAAGAGAAAGATTCCAACCCCCTAAATAAAGAACTGTTACAAATAATGAAGAAACTAGTAGATTTAGATAGGAAGCAACATAAAATAAACCAAATTTGATACCTGAATATTCGGTTTGATAACCTGCTACTAATTCTTCTTCGGCTTCTGGTAAATCAAAGGGTAACCTCTCACATTCTGCTAGGGAAGAAATTACAAAAACCGCAAAACCTATAGGTTGACGCCACAGATTCCACCCCCAAAAACCATATTTTGACTGCGCCTCAACTATATCAACTGTACTTGAACTGTTAGATAATTATAGTAGGTGATAACATCACTGCTTCCATCGCTATTGCAGAACCGTACATGATACTTCAGCCTCATACGGCTCCTCGATGGCCTTAACTAAATCTAAGGACTGTTTCAATATTATCTCGATATGTGTTAGTAGTATAGATAGAGTCAAGATGTATCGAGGAGTCACAAATTAAACCAATGCAATTCCGTCTGCTATAATAGAAAAAGGGTGCTTCCGAATTGATCTTATCCTTTATAATTTTAGTTTGTCTTTATTCAGTAATAACTTAATCCTTGAATAAAATACTCGTTATCTAAGTAGGTATTTCAACCCTTTAATTTCGTTTCTATTCTTCTTTCTAAGAAAAGAAAAGTAAAAGTGGGCTCAAAAAAAAAAGGATTACTTCGTTCCTGATAATTATTTATTTAACCTGTGGATAGGACCATACTCGGGATCGGGATCGTGGGGAAGTACTACTTGATCGTTTCTACCAACTTAAAGCCCCATTATGATTCCTTTTATGCAGAAATACCCTTCTTTGTTTGGTAATTTACATTATCTCCGTTACTAATCCTTTGTGTATCTTGGTGTTCCTAACCGTCCACTCATTTTTGCTTGATCCCCGGTATGGTAATACATACAATAAAATAGTTAAAACAAAACTCCAGCCAGGTGATCTTTTCTACCCGCTTCAAACCGTGATGACTAATCAATCAACCTTGGGGTAATTTATCTTTTTTCTGCTTAACTCTTGTACATAGGGAATGAGTCTCAACCTTTTTACTGCTAATTTAGAAGCTGTTTTGTTTCACTCATATAATTATCTGGTTTAGGTCATCACCCCGAATGATGAATAAAAAAACGAGGATCTCTATTCACTTCATTCAACTTCTTTTTCTTTCCTAGAAAAAAATTAGGTAAAAGTTACTGCCCCGACGAATCGCACGTAGAGATATTGATAACACACATGGAGTTAATGGTATTTCATAACTAATAGATTGAGCAGCAGCTCGTAGACCACCTAAAAAAGAATATTTATTATTTGACCCATATCCTGACATAAGAAGTCCAATAGGAGCAATACTTGCAATAGAAATCCATAAAAAAACACCTAGACTGAGATCAGCTAAAACAAGACGATATCCAAACGGAATTACTGAATAACTTAGTAAAATGGATATGACTGCTATAGAGGGCCCGAGACTGAATAAAAAAATATCGCCTCTAGATGGGAGAAGATCCTCTTTAAAAAGCAATTTTGTCCCGTCTGCTAGAGCTTGAAGAATTCCCAAAGGACCCGCGTATTCAGGTCCAATACGTTGTTGTACCCCCGCAGATATTTTTCTTTCTAACCACACAATCACTAGTATTCCTATCGTGATTCCCAATACAGGAGTAAAAATAGGGACAAGCAACCATATAAGACCATAGACCCCTTTTAAGGATTCCAATCTGGAAAAAGAATTGATAGCCTGTAATTCTGTCATATCAATTATCATATTAACGATCAACTTCTCCCATAATGATATCTATACTACCTAGTATCGTCATAATATCAGCCAATTTCATTCTTTTAACTAACTGAGGAAGAATTTGCAAATTGATAAAACCCGGAGGACGAATTTTCCATCTCCAAGGAAAAGCACTATGATCCCCTATCAGAAAAACCCCCAATTCCCCCTTTGGAGCTTCTACTCTCACATAAAGTTCTTGTTTCGACAATTCAAAACTAGGAGAAGTTTTTTTACTAATAAATCGATAGTCAAAATCATTCCAGTCGGAATCCCTTGCTTTATCAAAGCGTCGGGCTTCTAAATTTTCATAAGGCCCTCCCGGAATTCCTTCCAAAGCTTGTTGAATAATTTTGATGGATTCTGTCATTTCACCGATTCGGACTAAGTAACGAGCTAATGAATCCCCTTCTTTTTGCCATTGTACGTCCCAGTCAAACTCGTCGTAACACTCATAATGATCAACTTTACGAAGATCCCATTGTATTCCGGAAGCTCGTAACATTGGTCCTGATAAACCCCAATTTATTGCCTCCTCTCCACCAACAACGCCGACCCCCTCAACTCGTTCTAAAAAAATGGGATTTCGCGTAATAAGCTTTTGATATTCAGCAACCCCGGTTAAAAAATAATCGCAGAAATCTAAACATTTATCTATCCAGCCATGAGGTAGATCAGCAGCTACTCCTCCAATACGAAAATAATTATGCATCATTCGCATACCTGTGGCAGCTTCGAATAGATCATAGATCAATTCTCTCTCTCTGAAAATATAGAAGAAAGGAGTCTGCGCGCCTATATCCGCCATAAAAGGGCCAAGCCATAACAAATGAGAAGCTATACGACTCAGTTCCAACATAATTACTCTGATATAACGGGCTCTTTTAGGAACTTGAATATTTCCCAACTGTTCTGGTCCATTTACCGTTATTGCCTCGGTAAACATAGTAGCTAAATAATCCCAACGCGTTACATAAGGCAGATATTGTATAATTGTTCGGTTTTCCGCTATTTTTTCCATCCCTCTGTGTAAATAACCCAATATAGGTTCACAGTCAATAACGTCTTCACCATCTAGAGTAATGATGAGTCGAAGAACGCCATGCATCGATGGGTGGTGAGGACCCATATTGACTATCATGAGGTCTTTTCTTGTAGCTGATACAGTCATATTTTTTCCCCGAGTCATTATTCCATGAATTGCTGAAAACGAAACAAAGTTCATCAAAATTCAAGATCTAATAAATCAAATAATTCAAACTAAATCTTCAAATTAAATTAACTAGTCTTTGGCTCCCGAATATCCAACCGACCAATTAATTCTTTATAACGTATTCTATTTTTTTTTGACAAATAAGCCAGCAACCGCGACCGTTTTCCCAGAGTTTTCCATAGACCTCTCTAAGATAAAAAGTCTTTTTCGCAATTCTAAATGGGAAGTGAGTCTCCGTATTTTATTGGTGAAACTTAATACTTGAAATTCAACGGACCCCCTTTTTTCTTCTTTTGTTTTGCTTCTTGCGCAATAAATGAGATGAATGTATTTTTTATCATTATCATAAAAAGAGCGCTTCTCCCCTTTTTCTTTCTTTTATACAGAAATTTAGTTTATCGATCAGTAAAAATAATACCAGTTTTTTAATCTGGTTCTGGTATACACAAAAAATTTATTTTTTCATATACTACCCTTTCCTTTCAAATTTACCGAAAAATCCAGTTTGCAATTTCATTAGGATATGGATACAAAAGGATAATCGAGTTCTTCAACTCTCTCCAAAAAAGAAAAGGAAAAATTGAACTGAAGAAGATTCTTAGGTCATTAAATCAATATCCTATACGGGAAACCAGAATAAAAATTAATATAATACAAATGGTTTGCCTTCATATATCATGCCATATCTGACATGTTATCGATAGGAAGGAGATTTACCATTCCATCAATTAATGGTAAATCGTGGATACATATATATCCTTGACATACTGAAACGACTACCATTACTGGTATCAAACCAATAGCGATTCATACAAGCTAAATCCTCTAATCGATAATTTGGCCAAAGAAAAAATTTCATTTTAAGACCTTTATTTCTATCTAAATTCTTTGGATCTTTATCAAGATGCTTGCTCTCATCCAAAAAAGTGCCGCAGTTCTTTATGTTGTTCTTTTTGTAAAATGGTTTATTTCTATCCAGAACGTTTATTTTTTCCGAGTTTAAACAAATTTGAATTCTCAATTCTCTACGACATCTAGGAGCTAAAATATTTTCAGGAACAATAAAAGCATAATTTTTTTCATTTCTCTTCTCAAGCAACCTTTCATGTCTATGTCTTTTAATGGATTCATCAAAAGAATTATTATAACCGTTTTCTTTTTTTTTTTTTCTATTAGTTTGGTGATTACTCTTATGGACCAGTGAAATAGCTATGGTTTGGTACATAATAAATAGTCCATCCCCTTGTATAGACAGGCGAACAGGTTCAATAATCAATACTCCTTTGTTTATCAATTCTGTAAGATTTAGATCTTTTTGAATCAGCAATATATCCAGACGCATTTCTCCTCTTTGAATAGAGGATATAGCTATTTGCTTTGGATTGTTCAGTCTAAGCAGGAGACAATATATCTGGATACTATTGATTATTCTTTGATCCAAAGAACCGTGCCATCTTAGTTGAAAAAGAAAATATCTTTTCAGGAAGAAATCTAGTTCCGCTTCTGTGGTGCTTTTCCATTTATTTTGATTTCGACTCTTTTTAATGTATGAATCACCGTAATCCTCTTTAACCTCTTTTTCTTGGTTTGATAGATCTGATCCAAGATTTTCTTGGGCTGATTCTTCTTTTTCTTCTTGATTTTGATTTTCTAATTCAAGATCAAGATCTTTTTTCTTTTCACTAGTGGTTTGATTTCCATTAAAATGGAAAAGAAGTGATTTTGTTGGTATAATCCACGGTTTAATCCTATATGCATCATATAGCCCCAACAATTCTGGGAAGAACCAAAGTTGGAGATTTGATATAGGGCGGTTTAGTATTTCTTCATTCATTCCCATCCAATCAAAAAAAAAGTTTTTTCCACTTGATGGTTTGATTTGTTTATCAATCGCAAGATACGAAAGATCTTTTGTATCAATTTGATTACTGATTGAATAATAGCTAGTTCCTGTCTTAGTATTTTTATTCATGCGGGTCTCAGTATCCATATTGGCCCAGGCTTCAATATCGATCTTCTTTCTAAGACAAAAAGAAACGATTCTCCAATCAAAATATTTTCTATCCATATTTTTATCCGTATCAACAATACAATCTTCTCGGAGAGAATGACTCATATATATGCCTGCCGGCATATAAAAAATTGGGGGTTTATTTGTATTGTATTGATGGGGAATTTTTAGGCTTCCCTTTACTTGGAATGGTGATAGAGAAATATATGAATCTTTACCTTCTCTATAATTGATATATTTTTGTGATAAAAGATCATATTCATACTGTTTTTTATAAATTTTATTTTTACTCGATAATGAATCCATTATATAAGCATTTTGCTTCTCATAATGAGAAAAAATTTTTTTTTCATATGAATCCAATTTTGTTGATGCCTTGTTTGAAATCGTATGACTTTGATTGATTCCATTTCGTCGTTTTTGTAGAACTAATTGAGACGACGGAATCTTAGAGAAATTATATTGATAGTTATAATGACCGTTTAACCAATTTTTCCACCCATTCATTTCAAAACTGCTAAGATTCTTATGTCTTGATTCAGAATAAAGTATTCCTTGTGTTTCAAAAAAATCCTTTATTCTATCCTTAAGAAAAAAAGACGTTCCATGATATTGAAGTACAGATCTCATGTGATATTTGTTAATCGCTTGGGTTTGTGATAATTTGTAAAATACATATGCCTGTGACAAGTCAAATAGGTCACAAAAATGATGTAATTTTTTATTACTAATATTAGAAAGTGAGCTCTTTTTAGTCGAAATGAAATGCATTCTTTTTTTTTCTTCGACTCCTTCTTTCTTTATTTCATTATTGTAACTTTTTTTATCAATCCCCCCTTTTTTTCTTTTTAAGTCTAGGGAAAATTGGATATTGATCCTGGGAATATTAATGAGAAATAGAAGGGTGTCCATATATATTTTTTCAATAAAAAAATGGAAAAAAGAGTGTCGTTTACGTATTAATCTAGCACTTCTTCTTTGGAATATCTGCCAAATATTTTTTGGCTCTTCTAATCTTTTATCGTTACAACTTATATCGGTAGGATTAATATTTCTATCTGGAATTAGAAATGTTTTTTTCTTGTCAGTTATTATTTTTTCAATTTGATTCTTGATTCTACTTGTCCTATCAGCCAGATCCTCCGTTTTTTTTTCTGTTAGTGAATAATTTGTCCAATTAATTCTACTGGACGATTCATGAACTATCTTATTTTCTTTGAGAAAAAAATCCTTTTTATGAGTATGAGTCCAGCTTTCTTTTTCTTTTGAGTCCTTTAGAAATCCTTTTGTTTTTTCTTTTAAAACTCTTAGACCTAGAAAACTTTGTGTTTTTTTTTTCCTTATTTGATTTTCTAGTTCTTTAAAAAAGGGTTTTAAAAAAGAAGGTCGTCTTCGAGGAGAACCAAAAGGAAATTCAGTTTCCATCCCCCAGACTGTCAAAAAGAAAGAATTCTCTTTTGTTCCTCTTGGATTCCTATGATAGGATCGTTGCTTAGAACTGTTCCAAGGTTTCGGATAGAAAGGATATAGGATCTTTATCTGAATACCCTCTGTTAACCAATTTTTTGGAAATTCCATTTCAGATAATTGAACACCATTATAGGTGCATTTAACATGCATTTCTCTACTCCACTCCCTCCAATCCTCATTCCACTCCGGGGGTTGAAATAATAAGATACGGCTGAAGTTTTTAGCTATTATCAATGAGGGCAATCCAATATATTTTCTAAAAGTTGAGTGGGCTATTAACAAGCAACCCCTTATTGATTGACCAAATAGAACAGTATCCCAGCTTTCCGCTACTGCTAGCCGGTCATTTTCTTCCCCTTTTTTCTTTCTTTTTTGATCTTTTTCCTTTGCCTCTTCCCCAAAATCAGAATTTTTTAATTCCGTACTTTTTATCATCCAATGCCTAAAAAGAAGATTCATAATTCTGGAGGTATCAGCAGAAAAAAGAACCTTCTTGTAGATTCTGTCCAAAAAAAGAGGGGAATGGATATTTGTTTGAAACGGCTCCCAAATAACTGTTTTACGCCTTTGAGCGCGCATAGATCCTTTTATTATATCTCGACGAAAATCCGATTCTTGCGAATAACGTAGGACAAATACTTCTTCTACTTCATCATTAGTATTCGTTGTACTATTTGTACGTTCGGTATCCGTAAAAATGACTACATGATTGGCCTTTCTTGACCTAATTTCATGATCCTCGGCCGTTTCTTCTTCAATTTCTCCGTCTTGTTGCTCCAAACTGGTAATCAATTTGTATGACCATTGAGGAACCTCTTTACATATTTCTTTTATTCCAATGGCTTCTTTTATAATTTTTTGATGATTTCTATCAGGTGTAACCACATCAAATAAATATTTTATTCCATTTTCTGAATTCAGGTTTCCTTCTTTTGGAAGTAATGATTTTTCCTCCAATTTTTCTTTTTTTTCGTCAAATCCTTGGTAGTTTGTGGGAAGTATATTATGAAGTTTATTTATCCAAATCCAATCTTCTACCGAGAAAGACTCATTCATATTCAAACTTGGGTGTAAATACCTTTTTTTGCTTTTTCCGCTTCCGCGGTAGGTTCCGCTCAAAAAAGGATCATACCCTTCAGGCAGGCATTCTTGTTCAGTCTCATCATTGCATAATCTAATCCTTTTTTCGAGTACATCCAGTTTCAGAGATCCCCTTTCTAGAGCATCAATTCTATTGAAAAACGCGTTGTTTATATTCTTTTTTTTTTTTTTGTTGGTATAAACCCAACGATTATACAATT